TTCTTCCAAATGGCATAATTGGGAGATTGATTCCTCGATCTTCAAAGAAAACTGACTCCTCCTACTCCTTCTTCTCCTTTAGGATAGGATCGTCGTTGGTCCTTCTTTCACTAATGATCTAATGATCTCACCATTTTCTAGTAGTTCTCGCGAACGCGCGAGGGACTATCCTTTCTATCGCTTGCCCTTTCTTTTCACTCTCAAGACAAGGCTCTCTCTCTTTTATAAAGCGAAGCAAAGCGCATGGCGCTGAAGCTCAATAAACACAGACGAACACGATGCAGGGCATAGCATAAATGAAACCGCTGATCATTTCATAAAACATATATGCTTTCCCTTTCTCGATGCTTTTTTTGGGTGACTCACCAACCGACCCAGCAGTGATCGATGACATAATGGTACGAACAAATCAAAGTAATTGGATTTGGTAGTTCTCCATGGACTTCTCTCTTTAGCCCTTTGTATATGTTCATAAATGGGTGTGCACCTCCAGAGGGGGGCCGGCCTCCCACTCTCTTATCTTATGCAGCATTGATTAGCTTAGCTGGGTTGGGTGGATCGTGCAATAAGCCTCTCTCGACCCTCCTTTTATCATACGTCTTTATGAAAGCCTCTCGCCTTTCGAGATCCGGTCCATCATCAACTCAGTCAGATCTTCTTGTTTGCCCGCTTTGATTAGGCTTCCTTTAACGGATTTGATCGGCATTTCGTGCCTGCAGTCCTGCTGAATTCGACCTTTTATCAGGGTAGCGTAGTAAGGTTAGAGGCGCAACTAGAAGAGTTGGCCCTCTTTCTTTTTTTTGATCAATTCGATTGCAGTCTCCGAAGTCCTTCTTGATCGATGGTCCCCATTAGGATTAGTGCTAATTAGCAGCCTTTTTGGAAGGCGAGATACTTATGTGTGACCGCGGATTCCACGGTAGCAGTAGTTCTAGCTCTACATTAGGAGCAGGGGGGCTCTACCTAAAGGAGGTACGGACCCCTCCCATAGTACGGTACGATGCAGCTGAAAAACTGAATAGGCTACCGCGGCCCGCTTCGCTTTTGTTGCGGAGCTCACTACTTTTAGAGTAGTGCTTGCAGCTTGCTGCTTTCTGTTCAAGCGGAGCTCGCTGTCTACTCCACGAGTCGCCACAGCTTCGCCTACGCCACTTGTATATAGACAACAATAGCGCCCAAGATTTGCCCTTCGCGTAGTTCATTGAACCTTCCAACTTCACTCCGTGGCCTGTGCTAAAGAAGCGTGTCTTAACTAATTCCTTTGAACTCATTTCAGCTATTCTACCTCTCGATATCTCCTCACCTTGCACCTTTTCTTTCTTTTCCTCATCCCATGATCCTTTCCCATGTCGTGGAAGTGCAGCAGTGCTCCTTCATTCTTCATAACGACTATAACCAAGCTGCCAACCAATAAAGCAAGCACCTTCTTGGACTGAGACGTGGAAGCTCCGTTAGCACCTTAAGGCTGTCTTTCTCCTGAGAACCCTCGGGAATATTCAGAGACTCGGCTAATGCTTCTAGGCCCACATTCGGAGACAGACCAAGCACCTCTCTTACCCACTCACTATCTAATAAACCGGACTGGCTTATTATCTGAATGAGATCGGAAAGAGAGGAGGTAGCCCCAATCTTCCTATAGGCGCATACGAAAGGTTCTGAAAGAATTGAAAAAGCTCTGAAAAAGAAACAACCCGACCTGAGGAACTACCAACAACGGAAGAACTAGCAACAGCGGGAGAAACCTTTTCTAACCTCAGCTTCACCCCCTTCCTCGGGATTCTTTCTTTGATGATATGCCCTAAGCCCCTTTCAGAAGACCGAAGTCATTGGTGCTTTGCATAAGGGGTAAGCGCGCCATAAAGACTATTGGTACCTATCATAGACTTGACTCATTTTAAGGGCTTGAATTCCTTTCCCCGAGTTAGAGGGGTTTTCTGAAGGTCTTCCTCAAGGGCCACTTGGTTCTCAAAAAGACTGTTACCCCCGGCCAGAGTAGAAGTAGGCAAACGGATGTTTCTGGGGGGAACTACGGGAGACGGAGACAGGTGGTTAGGCGATATTCTAACTTCTGGCTCATCGCAATTCCATTTCTTAAAGTGCAAGTCCAGTTTTCTCTTTTTTTGAAAGTGAAAGTCAGGTTAGCCCCTTCTTTCAATTCCAAAGATGCTCTCAAATTGCTGTTAAAGATTATTTTACCCTAAGGCTTCTCGCGGTCAGGCAAGCGTGGCAGAGCGTAGCATGTATCCAGCCATCCGAACTACTTACTGAAGGGCAAGCACCAACGAATTACTCACTTCATTCACAGCGCGGGGGAGAGACAGAGAGGGGTCAGTAATAACTCACAGCCGGGGTAAAAAGGTCCTACTTCCTTACTCACTCAAGTCATTGCTTTGACCGGCCGAAAAGAAAACATTTTTTAGATACTTGTTACAGGCCTGGCCAAGAGCGCAAAAGAGCTTTATTTATAATTAGAGTAAGGGCACGCCATTTGCAATGCCTTTTCTTGCTTTCGACAGGACCCCCTTCCGACAGGAGAAAAAAGATTACGTCAATGCCAATTAATTGCCAATGATATAGAGTTTCTAGCGATTACGACTATAAAGGGCAGGAGATGAATGAAAGACTCGTACTGCAACTGCTGAAGAGAGATCAGAGCTAGTACTAGAGGAAGCGATAGCGGACAAAAGAGCTCAGAGAGCAGTGCAGCTAAGCGGGAAGATCTGTGATCTTTTTGAAAGAGCATATCGCAAAGACCGGTATATTGCACATACTGATTGATTGTATAGATTGAGTCTCATTTAGAGAGTTATGCTATATCTATAGTACCCCCATGAGACTTTCCAGCTCGAGGCTAGAAGCTACCAACACTTTAATACAAACAAAAACAGAAATCGGAATTCGTGGGGCCCGAGGCCTTACAGAAAAAGATCGATGAACGATTAAGCGAGACTTTGCCTTAGAGACCAATGAAATGAGACCAAGAAGCTTTATTACACAAAAGTTCTTTGAAGACCTTTTGCTTCTGCTTCCCTGCTTACTATTGCTATCACCTCAACTGCTTTGACCTGCTCACTTAGAGTGAAGATCAATAATGGGCGGAAAGGAGTTCACACAAGACCACAGAGCGAGAGAGAGAGCCTTCGCTTACCTGTTTAACCGTGCCCTCCTATCACACCTAGCTCCCTTTTCCTTCAGTCACAGCCAGTCTCAGTTCTGCTTCCAACTACCGATGGGGGAGAGCTTGGACGTATAGCAAGATTGAATAAGAGATATGGCATACGGGAATAGTATATGAAATCACAAAGGCGACTGGAGATGAGCGTGGTTAATACTTCATAAAGCACCTTAGCAATTACTAGTAATGCCCCTATCGACCTCAGTCTTGTTTTTTGCTAGCTTTAGTCTAGAACTATACTATCTCATGAAACGTCGAATATCCCTATGATGCTAGCCAGTGAAAAAGGAAAGAGTCTACTTCTTTGCTGGCTTGACTCCAGAACTAGTAGAGGAAGGAAGCGATGATCGGTCTATCCCATTAAGCGTAATCCCCCTAGCCAATGAAAGGACTACTCTTCTTGGACTGTGAGCGACGACACCAGATCAGAGCTAAGTGAGAGACGCTAAATGCGATTAAACTGCTTTATAACTACTCGATTGATAAGTCTTGCCTAAGTCCTAGACTTGAATGAAGCAGCCTGGCTGAAAGTCGTATTTGCTTTTGCTTTTCTTCTCTTGTTCTCTTTTCTTAGTTAGGCCCAAGAAAGTACAAGATATATTTGACTAATATACTAAGATGATAGCTAGAGACTAGAGATGAGAGTGCGGGATCTAGATTTGTAACAAATATTCGACTTTGCTTATGCAAATTGTTATGTACCAAAACCAAAGAATATCGTCGATGGGCTACAAAAAAAGAGGATCCTACTTCGCTCATGTACCGTCTTTTAACTCTCCTACCGCTGGTAAAGCTAGCAGTCTAATACAATTTCTGCATGTTAAGACAGCACACTAGTACATTTTCTTTGACCACTGAGACCAACCCCCAAGCCCGGTCTTTGAACTAATAAGGCATAGTAGAAAACTTCAGACTGACTATCATCGCGCTTGAAGTCCACCCAAGAGAGTTCCCCGGCTTCTCGCGATGAGCACAGCGCAGCAAACGGTGTTTGCGCCAGAGGAGGGTGGTGAGAACCGTTGAGCCATTGGCTTGCTGAGCTTTTCTGCTTTGGGTTTCTCACCCACATCACCGAGAGGAGGGCTTTTTTCGTTATAGAAAAGAAAGGTCAAAGAAAGGATTCAGTAATGACGCCATGCATCACCCTTGAGTGCTGTGCTGAAGAGAAAAAAACCGAAAAAAGTTCCCCACATTGGGAGATAAAAGAGAAGACTGCGGTCAATGATCAATTGTGCACATCCTTTTTGGATGGTCGGCTTAGAGTGAAAGCCTACGAACATAGACTTTGTGACTGACTTCGCCGTATAAGCATATCTTCACTGAAAGTCATTAGGGCTGCTTTTGCCCATGCCATGAATGAGAGTGAGTCCAGTCCATCTTCCTTCCCTGTGGGGATCTGCTGTGTCCTCTACATTCGCTTCGTCCTCCGCTTTTGACTCCTCTACTGCGCAAAGATTTTGATCCCCCGTTTAGTGAGTCGTGAAAGCACCTACCTTATGTTTAGACGTATTGGTTTCAGTGAAAAGCCAAATAGAGAGTTTTGCGTGTGCCTGCTTTAGTAAGAGTAAGGAAAAAGCTTGAAAAGCGTACTTGCTTTAACAACGGAAAGAGGTTCCTTCAGCGGTTCAGCTTTAGGTCTCGGTTCAGGTGCTTTTCATGATTGTGGTGTTTGATTGGGCACGGGCGTTCCTGTCCTTACTTAGAGGTCAAGTTGCCACCTGTCTTTCGAAGGGGGATTTCCCAGCCTATCTCGGTATATGTTACCGAAAGAAGGAAGAAGAATCTAATGATTTCCCTAATTCTGTGAGAAAGAAAAACCAGTTTGTTAGAGCTGGGGCAGAGAAGCAATCAACAGAATGGGTCCCTGTTGTTCACAAGTGAAGGGGATCAAGATCTCGTAAATTCATTGTCTTTCTTGATTCAAATCAGAAAGAACTTCTTTCGCTATTGAAGCCATGCCTGAGCTGTCAGCTTATTAGCATCCCTCTTCTGCGTTAGGAATTGTCCGAAAAGGTTCGATTGAATCCCATGCTTTCATGGTCCCTATCTCTGCCCCGGCACTGGCCGACACGTAGGTCTATTCCGCGCTTTCCTAGGTGCGCATCTCCATCTACTAAAAGTAGGGGTGGTTGCCGTAGATAGATTGGGTCATTCGTAACCAGAGCAAGAACCGATGCTACAGCATAAACTAAAGCTATACGTGGCGGCCCCTAAAGGCGTAACTGACAGGTTCTGTTTTATCTGCCCTTCCGAGTCAGCCCGTACTCCAAAAAAGCAGAGGTGAGGTCCGGAGAGTGGGACGGATCTACCTGGCCAAGGTGCCAATGTCAAGTGGTTATCCGAAGTGTTGGAATATGCTCTACCTACGGTACCTAACTAGTCTTTCTTTTCGGTAAGTAAGAATACATTGACCGATGGAGGAGAACCCCCGAAGTAAACATAAAGAAGGGGTTTTCTTGTAATAAGTTCGGCAGATTCCCACGCGTTACTGAGGTGAACAGCTTAGCTTACTAAAAAGCATCAGTTAACTGGATTAGCTGGCATAATGAAACGACCAAAGAACAGAAAGCCTAAGATCTGCCTGTGCGTGGAGAGGAAGAATAAACTTTGGGAATCTCTAGAAGATTCCATGACCTGCCGTTGCTTCAGTAAAATAGGTTGGTTAAGTAAAGGTTGTTTATCTGATGTACCTCATAGTTGGGCTGTACCTTCCTTATGCTCTTTCTGCTTGATCGTTCTCTTATCGTTAGGGCCAAGAATAGAGTTCCTTTCACACATTCTGAGAATCCAAAGAGAGAATCCACCACGCCAATTCGTAGAATTCAAACGAAGGGATTCGCTAACCTGGCAGGCGATCAGATGAGAAACATGCACTCAAAAAGATTTTAGTGAGCCTACGACAACCCTTGCAGTTAACGAAGGTACGCATAAGCAGGCGGGACTTGACGTTTCACAAACAAAGTAGGTTTTTTATCCCTTTGCCTGCATCAGCGGAAAATGGGAATTCATTGATAATGACGGGGGGCTACTCTTCTAGAGTACAGGTAATTTGGCTAGATCGTTTGTACCAGGATCCAACAAGTAAGGTGACAACAGGGTTAATAGTAGGACCATGCACCTTGTCCCCTACGGTATACATACTTTCGTTTATCGAATCCCTGTTCATTTTATGTCCTGAGGTCTGCTAATTATCGAAACCCAATGCTTCGTCCACCTTCATTCAATCAAATCTAAAGCACAAGTAAGATAATAAGCATCAACTCACGCTTCCATATATCAAAGGGTACCGATTCAGGCAAGTGGAAGTGAGATTGAGTACATGTTAGGGGAGAAATGAATTGCCAATAACTGATTCTCCGCAATCAACAACCAATTCTCCGCAATAAACTGCGGGCACACGCGTAAAGGCATGCTTAGCTCGGTTAAGAACGGCGATGATTCAACCGCTTCGCCTAATGATCGTTAGCCGATAAGAGCGATGAATAAGGGAGGGTATATTTCTCCGACGAGCTCGATGACCACGAAAAAGAGATGAGGGCTTTCCTAGGCCTTGCCGGGAGGTTTCTTTCGGGGAACAAAGGACGAAATAGAATCGAGTTGGTTATTAACCTCGAGGGCTTCTTTGTTAAAGCGGTTCATGTATTCGCGAAGGATTCAATCCAGCCACAGGTTCCCCTGCGACTTCGTCTTCCGCTCATAAGTAAGCTCTTCTCCACGGCATATTTTGACTCTGATCTTCGCTTCCTTCATTCGGTTTCTGGTTCTTGGCTGAACCAGTAGGTTTCCAACCTTCGCTTTTACGCTCAAATACAAATGAAATTCTTGCTCAGTTCAAGTCAGCAGGATCTATCTCTTATGCAAGGTTTATTGATGAAGGTTACCTATTATTTAAATCTCTATTTTTGATATAAAGTAAAAAAGGCGCTCTCGTGCAATCTAAACAAGACAAACTTACAGAATCAAAGAACCTAACAAATGTAGGCGGAATACACTCATGATCTGCTTCACAAAGGGGAGATTGGGTCGAAATCTATTTGTGAGATTAGGGATCGGCATATATTATCATAAGCATAAACATAAGTGAGGAGACCTGATTCAAATTAAAAAGAACCTCTAGGAAGGTACCCTCGGCCGCCTATGACGGAGGACTTTTTTCCTCTTCTCTGAAATTGGGATTACCTCTCCCTTAATATGATATTCTTTTTGCGCTCTTGGTCTTCGAACTAGTCATTAATGGTCGGCTTCATTGGTACCCTTTCGGTATGCGTTGCGAACACTTTCATTTTGAGCGTCTCATCTTCTCTATAGAAGCAAAACTCGAACGG